TTGTTTGAAGCTTTGTTTCACCTAATTCGGAAAGAGAACAATAGACTTGCAACTATAGTATAAGAAAAAGCTTCTCTTTGATAGCGGTCATAGGGGAGTTCAGAAAGGGTCTGATCGTAGATAGAGACTGAAACCTGTGCGGGGGTAGGGGCGGATGTAGCCAAGTGGATCAAGGCAGTGGATTGTGAATCCACCACGCGCGGGTTCAATCCCCGTCGTTCGCCCATCAATAAATGGACCATTTATTACGGAGACAGAAGACAAACCTAGAAAGCTTTTTTTCTGCAAGTCATCTCGAGGCTTCAAACGCATCCAAGCAATTGGTATCCGATTGAAGCATAGAAATAGATTCGCGTCGCCTACTTGCTGAAAGCACAAATGAAATGGCCGATCCTGAATTCTATGAAGTTTTTAAGACCTTTTTGAGTTCATAATGAATGAAATGAACCCCCGGATGAGGAGCAAATCTCCCCTCCCTTTTACTAAATCATGGGGAGCCCCTAGTAGTTTACCGGACAAATTGAGTTGTCGTGGAGAAGGGGACTCATTGTACTGAAAAAGCTATTGCTAGTGCTGTACTGACTTATTCTATACCGGTCTTAGTGGACTAACAGAGTGAGCTGGAAAGGGGCTTTTCCGTCTTTCCGGGGAAATCTAATCAAGAGAGCTAGCTTCGGTCTCACGTAGCTCACCTAAGAAAGGGCGGAGCTGTCGAGTGAGGATTGGCCGAGGGGGGGTCATGATGTACCTGGGTACAAATCCACCAATAAAAAAAAGACAAGTAGAAGCCAATGAAAGAGGAGTAGGCAGGGCTAAATAGTGCCAGTAGGGTACGTAAACGAGGACAGATCACATGGTTTTGTACTGGTCAGCTTTGAGCTGTCGAGTAAGGAGTGCTCTATCTCTTAAGAAAGGGGCTTTGGAAACCTGACTTATTAGACGAGAAAGGGCAGTACTCTCTGATGTGCGTTCTATTATTGCCTCCTATTCCTCTATTATTGCCTCTATTTCCTCTATTATTGCCTCCTATTCCTGAGGGAGTGATCGGAATTAAGCCGCGTGGCGATACCCGAAAAAAACAAAGGACTATTTGATTCCCTTTTTGGGCAGGGCCTTTCGTACTCCAATCCGTACGAAGAGAATTATTCAGCACACTAAAATCGAGTGGATCTGCTTACATATTCATGAAAAGCCGGGGTTGAAACATGTTATGAAACTAAGACAACAATTATTACTAATAATAAGAAAGAGTTAAGCGCCTCCAAGGCCTATAAATAGAAGCTTCTTTCAGTCTATATTTTCAAAGAGAGAGGTAGAAGTCAGAAAGAAAGACTTTCAGTAAGACTTAATAATGGATATCATTGCCGGAAGACTCGCAACAATTCAGACTGAAATCCGTCAAGTGGAACAGCGGAAGCTCCAATGTGAGCAAATGCTTGGTCTGTTCTGGGAGCATCCGCCTGCTCTCGATCCTGAGGACGTAGGCAGAAGGATGCAATTTTTACGGGACCGAATTCAAAGTCTCGAAAACCAAAAGGGGGCCCTCCTCAAGGAAGAAAAAGACTTCATTGTTCAGGCCGCCATCCTCGGTGCCGGGGGAGACTAGAATAGAAGAGTCCGCCGACTCTTTCTAGAAGATTGAAATAAGTGTCTGTAAACGCAAAGTATTGTGTTTTAATGCATGGCTTTATCTTTCTTTGTTTGGTGGAGATCTACTCCTATGCTTACTGGAGATAGACTCCTATGCTAAGTGTCTTTGTTGTGTTTGTGCTAAGTGTCTTTGTTGTGTTTGGCAGAATTTTCTGTTCACAGCACTTTTCATTGTTATCTTTAATGTTGTTCTATGTCTTTTGTTAACTTAATATGTTGTTAGTTCACTTTGTAATGTTGTGTTGAGTTGTGTGTTTGTTGTCCTTTCTAGTCTAGTGCAATCTATAACCATAAAAGCCTTTAGATCAACTAATAGCGAAAGAAGGAAACGATTTACCCTCTCCCTAGTAACTTACGTCAACAAACTCATGAAAAAAAAAAATGAAAAAGCGGCCCGCTGAATTAGGACCTTGGATTATTCTGATTGGATCTCTAACCGTCCCCGTACCGAAAAAGGATGGGAAGGACTTTTCTTTTAGAAAGCTAAACTAAATAAAGCCTGTCCCAAGGACGATTTCCCACTCCCAAATTGAGATGTCGGGGTACAAAACGCTGTCATTTATGGACGGTTTATCAGGATACAACCAAAGACGGTTGGCCGAGAAAGACCAAAAGAAGACTTCCTTCATCACGGGGCGGGAAACCTTCTGTGCAAAGGTCATGCCATTTGGCTCGGCCTAAAGAATGCCGGAGCAACCTACCAGAGGGCTATGACGGCCATCTTCCATGAGATGATGTATAGACTATGTGGATGACATAGTAGTCAAATCCAAGACAAGGGTCAATCACATAGAAGTCCCCCCGATTAGTCTTCGAGAGGCTTCAAAAATCAAAGAACACGGAGCGGTAAAATCAAACTCATGGGTTGGTTAAGCTGAGTGAACTGCCTAGGCGGTTGACTAGGCCTTTGCCTTGGCATATAGCCATGTTGGCCTTGATTTGGTGGAGACGGGCGAACCCGCTGAGACTGTGGTAAGGTTGCCTGAGGTGGTGGAGCAAAAGATACCTGCATACCTTGAGTTGATTGGGGAAGAGCTGGTTGTTGCAACATTGGTACGTAGGATTCCGAGAAGAAAGAGGCGGGCGCATCGAAGTTAGAGAAAGGGCTCTCACAGACCCCTTCATCCAATAAAAAGATATGGGATATGGCAGTCTATTGTCCTTCCCAAGCTAAAATAACGAGTTCTTATTGCAGCAGGATTGTAGCGGTTGGCTTTCATGCAGGTAGCCGTAGCTTGAAGACGAGGGGCGGTGTGGTGTAAGGGTTATGGCGAGTCAAGCAATGATCGGAGAGGGAAGCTTATAGGCTAGCTAGGTTTTCTTTTTCACTGGCTTATGGTCTAAGGGTACCCTTTCCGCCTAACCATTGTTTAGAAAGTAAAAACAAGAATTATGAAATTGTTTAGACTACACTTTGCTCTTCGACTTCACTTTGTCTTCGTTTAGTCCAGTTCAAAGTTTAGTGCAGCCATAGGACAATGGCATTTTCTGATCTACCTTTAGCTAAGAAAATGAAAACTTTTACAAAAGCCCGTATTTCGCGACTGTAACAAATGCTTATCCGGTGCAAATCATTTATCCTACGCACGACGTCAACAAAACGAGGCATGAGAACCAAAGCGCAGGCAGGGAGAGCCGGGGCAACTACTAATTATTAACCGTTCTTTCAGTTGGGACTTTCAAGCAAGCCTTGCGAAGGCAGCCCCCTTTCTCGCGCATCAAAGACTTCATTTCCCGCAAGTGACCAACCGAAGCCATGCAATTTCTTATATTATAAAAGGAGTGCTAGAATGTCTTTTCAATTGTAGGGGCGCGTTAGCGCTAATATAAAGCAAAGGGCTTTTTCAGCTGGATCCAGAACGAATAGGAGATATATCAGTACGCCATCCACGGGACACCTTTCGTAGTGAGGGAAGTCCTCTGTTTTTAGGTTGACGAGCTACTTTAGTTTCGTTTCCGAAAAAAGCATAAAGCCCGGTATTTTCGTAAACGTAAAAGAGGGACGAGTGACAAGGGACTTGAGTGACTCACCCTAATCTATAAGCGGGAGCAGGTATCGAGTGTTGTGAGGGCTTTGATTTGCGCGTTAAGGGCAGTTTCTGTTATAGCACTAGGAATCGGTGCCGTTAGTCTAAGCTAAAACAGAGGGCTTTGGAATCCATTCCGTATTCCGTACGCTAGGAAGTCGATCTGAACTGTAATTATCTCGCTTGAACCGAAGAGAGCGATGCGAACAGTTCAGGAGGCCGCAGATCAAACCCTTAGTTCAGTGCCGGGTTTCATAAGTACTCTCGGTCAATCATATCATTCTCCAGACGGGATGGGGTGTAGGCACGTTTATTGGAGCAGTTGGGAAGAACACCGGCCTCTTTCTTTTTTCAATCGTTAGAAAAAGGAGCTTGGTCAGCCATGTTCCCTACGTACCCTCTCTTATTCCCATGATTCCCCGTTGCACCTATTCTCCGCAACCGTCGGTTCAGATCTATCTCGGGTACGGTCACTGCACTCCACTCGTTCCCTTTCATTCAAAGGAATTCCTTTCTTGGCTATGAAAAGCATCTGTGCTAGTGCTGTACTGACTTACGAACAAGCAGTCCAAGGCCTTACCTGGCGAACAGCCTTCCTTACCGAAGAATAAGCAGCTATTTGATCCACTATAGTTCGAAAGGTCTTTCAGTGCCCGAGTTCAGTGACGGCAACAACTCACTAGTCGAAAAAGACGCAGCTAGTCTTGGTATCAAGGCATCTTTCCTTTGCTGAAGAAGGAATAGCCAACTCCAGGTAAATGCTTTTCCCAGCTCAAAGGCGATGACTAGTAGATTCGGGGGTACCTATAAAGCGAACAAATGTTCCCACGGTCATGATTGTTGACTAAACAGCCCTTTCTCTGATTCCCCTTGCCGACTCTGAACTAACTCATGCTTGAATGTGAACAACCGATAGAAAGCAGCATTCTACTAATTGGATTACCTTCTTCCTTTTATAGTAGGAATTTCTCTCTCGAACCCTAGAACCGGCAAGGAACCCGAGAAAGGAGAATGTTCAAAGCTTTCAGCGGGCTAGTATAGTCGTCTTCTTGCTGTTGTTGAAGTTGTGATCAGCTTAGCAGTAAAGAGCTCTTGTTTAGCGAGAGTCGTATTCGGATTCTGCTTGAGCGGCCTTCTCTGAGTTACGGCAAAGGTATTTCGGTAAGCCTCGTCATCTAGTATGACCAAAGCATTCACCCTGTCTCTATCCGGGGGCATAGACTGGACTTAGTGAGGTGAGGTAGCTTAGGATGATGAAACCGTACCTTCTCACTTTCTTGCTGGCTTGACTTCTTGACTTAGAGCTTTCACGTGGCAATCGTTGATGGAAAAAAGAGTGAGAAAATAGAAAAGAAAGAGGTAGTTGACAGAGGTAGAATCGGCATCTGTCTCGCCTGCAGGAAAGCTTGACTTGAGCAGATAGGACACTGCGCAATCAACAGACATACTCGCGAAGAAAGCACCTACCCAGGTGGTACAACACAGCCTCGATCCTCATAAGAAAGCACCGGAACAACACTGCCTCATCTCGTTCACTCACAGAAGACCTTGCCTAGCTCTACTATCTTTCGGAAGCCTTTAGCTTGTTCCTTCGCAGTGAATCTTGGGCTAGAGAGCTTTTCTTTCTTCTTTCCTTAACAGTCGAGCTATATCATCCTGAATTAGCTATTTCTTTAGCTATAGCTTTGCCCTTCTCTTTTTTCTATTGCTTTTTTCTCTTTAGCTTGTTTTATCTGTTGAGAATCTGGAGTAAAAGGATTCGAACCTTTGCATGCCGGTACCAAAAACCGATGCCTTACCACTTGGCTATACTCCATATGGCCTGGGTGAGAGGGGGAAGCGAAGAACGAGCCGTGCAAGGACGCGGGGATATAGCAAGTAAGCAGAAAGGTTCTCCCTTTAGCTTTAGGACCAACTACAACAAGCTCACGACTCTAATAGAAAGAAAGGGTAAGCTCTCTGCTCTATTTGCTTGCAATGCTATGCCTATCAAAGTTGGCGAACGCTTCTGTAACCTTAGACTCGTTACGCTGTTCGACTGAACTCGTTGGCTCCACGTCCACCGAAAGTAGGTAACCTTCTTCACCGTTGGTTCCCGTAACCAAACCTTTCTTATCTTTTTTTTTTAGAATCCTAGACTAAAGAAGAAGACTCCTGAATCAGCGCAGGGAAAAATCCGCAAGCAGGAGAACTGTACTAACCTGCCGCCAGTTACTTTATCAGGGCTCCGCAGGAGAAGAAAGAAGGTCTGGGTCCAATTTCTAATGAAGCGAAGGTCCCCCTTACTCCCTATTCTCTCTTAAAGCTTTATAAAGCTCTAAAGTTGGTTAAGAATATTGACTGTAAACGATAGCAGTTACAGTCACTCAATGGATATGCTCGCCTTTGGAATGAAGATGGATGAACAGGCACTTGAGCCTGGAACTGATGAAATTCGGGGAAAACATGGAACCGGTCACTATACCGGGGGGCGAGACATGACCGCGACTTCAGATTCAAGTACCGTTGAAAAGACTAAAGGAACGGGGGAATGACTACCTGTAATAAAGCACAGGCTAATACGAGCCGACCAGAAGAAGCAAGGCTCTAGATTACCAGATCCTGGACACAATGTTCCTAGAGATGGAGAGCCCCTGCCTTTTCTAGCCTCTCCTTCTTGCTTGCTTACCTAGCTCTTGTCTTAGTGACTCTTCCTCTTTTCTAGGTTTTTCTGAGTGTGAAAACGGTAGATTTTGCATTTGCCAATGAATTGGATCCGCCTCGATTCAATCAATAATGGGATTCTTGGCTAGAGAAAGGTTCTGTGACATGGACGCCCAGCCCAACTCGGTCGGTCGGTCGGCCCACCTAAGATATTCAAAAATGATCGATCGATTTGATCAAATTTGAAAAAGTCTTTCTCACTATTCAGAACAGTGGAGCTTTCGATCAAGATGTTCTCGCCTCCCCCGTTTGGGATCTCGCTCGAATCGGAACCTTTATGGGTGGGCTTTCGACTCAATCTAATAGCCTACCTATCGGGCGCCAATACAATAAAAGAGAAAGTTTGCGCATGGGCCCATTATCTGATGCAGAACCGATGCGAGAGGGAGAATCAATATGGGAGAAGGGGGGATTGAGAGCTTTCAAGAACCAGTGGAAAGGAAAGACTTGTTCCCTGCATTCCTTTCTTTCCAAAGAGAGTCATTAGTGCTAGGGCATAAAAGCTTTGATTGAATGAACGCCACCTTGCTTGTATTGTTTTCAAACAAATCCAATGTTGGGCCAAGCGTTGCCAGCCGGTAATAGCCGAAGGCAAAAAAGGGGGAGATAGAGAAGAGGAGATTCAGAATAGTCACTCCACTCCATGGATAGTGCACACAGATTCTTCTTTCATTTGCAATTCCTTTCGGGTCGGAAACGTGGGCTGCTGGTGGAATGAAACCTTCTCCCTTTCTTCCGCTTTGTGAATAAGGAACCTTAATTCACTGATGAAAAATGGGATTTGAGAAGGCTAGCTGATCGGAATTATGTGAATGTCCTACTCCACCGCGAGCTTTCCGATCCTTAATCCACTATTTAGAACCTTGTGTTGACCGGCCAGGATCACGGTTGGTGAATGAGCCCCATCCCTCGGCCTATCATTTGTTGGTCGATCCGGCTGGCGGCTCCTGCGTCTGGGGCCCCTTTATACTAGTTTGCTGCTAGGAGTCCCTCTAGTCGAATCCATAATCCATAGAAGTCCCAATAGAAATTGACTGACATGGCTCTTCCATCGACGATCTACTGCTCCCTCTTAGTTGCAGATGCCCATGCTTTGATTCGAAAGCCCTAGCCAGTGATGAATCCCCAGGAAGAGAGGACTATTGAATTCCTCCTCCCTTCAGTCCAGTTTGAACCCGTCCCAGCAACGAACACCTTCCTACTGCAAGGCTTTGCTCTGCCCTTCCACTAGAATCCACTCCGGGTCGGAGGAGCAGCTAATCCAACTTCTTGAGATATTGAAGAACGAACATTTGCTTGAATTCCTTGCCTCACCCTGAGATGAGAGGGAAGGTCGATTTGACTCGAATCCTGGACCTGATCTTGAATCCTACACCGGTTAATGATGCGATGGGAGAAGTTTTTCTTTTGTCATTTTTCATCAATGCTGGCCCAGTCGAGGTTCGTCCATGCCCAATCCCAATGGACAAACCTTAGCCCCTAGCTCTATAATCCACCCTACCCAGTCCCTGAAAGCCCTCCCGGGGCCTAGCCCTCTTTCTTCGAGTCTTAAGCGGCTTTCATCGTTGACGAACACCTGCGCTAATAAGACAAAGAGGGAGTCTATGCCTTGAATGAATCAGTAAAGTAACAACGGATTAGTGGAATGAGGGATCAAGAGACAGATAGGGGGAGAATGGCAATCATTGGTGGACCTTCCCTTGAACGAGTCACGGAGCTCTCAACGGAGTGGTTTAGGTTCTGGAATTCCATCTCTAGTTGGGGCTTTCGGTTCGAAGGTTATAAAATGTGGTGCGGGTTCATCTCTCTCGACCAGTTCAGCTTCAAGGGAGGGTGATCGAGGGGACCCAGACTTTAGATCTCTTCTCTATGGCGGGGGGTCTCTTTCGTATCAAGAGTGTTTTGGGGAGGCCAGGGAAGACGGATTGGATCGAGAGGCGATGCTTATACCTCTTCTTTATCGATAGGATTCCCATCATTTGCAGTCTCCGTTTGTGCAGAGATAAGGGCGAAGGGACCGAACATCGTTCTATCTCAGCCTCCATCCGTCATTAGTAATCCCGGTCGCTTTTCTATTCACTGTGATCCTGATACGCTACAACTAGCGGCCACACTAGTAAGGAAAAAGGCTACTTGTGCAAGAGACGTGAAAGAAACGACAACTTGTTGGACTAAGGTTTTAAGCTTGCCCTTTTCTTTCTTATTAGGAAGGTAGGTTGGAGACCCTATACGAGGCTGCTTCTTTACTCCTTTATCTCTAAAGGGGCGCACACTGGTGCAGCAAACGGCGAGAAGCGGAGATGGAAGGAGGGACTTGAACCCTCAGCCTGTTATCGCTTGAAACTGCTCTCCTGATAGCTATTTCCGCCAGCTACTGGAGACGAAGTGGCGAAGCTACTCTGGCGACAATTCATCCTCTTTTTTTCCAATCTGGAACCCCGTATTTTGGCGGGACACGGTCTTGACCTCCGTCAGGCTACGAACGCGGTAGGCCCGGCGGCCCCTGGGGGGCGGCGTAATGATTTTATAGAGATCCATCGCTGACGCCTTCGTTTTGATTTTTTCATCTCTTTATGATATGATATCTTCCTTTATCCAGACCTCCCACATTACTAGTCTTGACCTCGAGTCAAGCTGGGGCGTCATCTGTCTTTTAAGTTCAGTCATTTCCTAAGACGGCTCCTCTTATTCTTTCTACGATAATCCAAACTGCAGCTCCACGAGTCTGCTCGGAACCAGTTGATTCCTGAGCCATTCGTTCTCTTTCACAGTCGAGCTATTTCATTCCTCTCGGTTGGCCTTTGCCATCCACTAGAGCAAGTAAGAGAACCTAGAGTGAATGAACTTAAAGAACCGCATGACCGGATTGTACACCGGCTATGTATATGGATGTGCATAAAGAAGGGGCGGGGCCGGGGAAGAGAGAGGGAAGAAGCTGCAGCGGCACCTCACGAACTTCTTACTGGAGCAGTACTATAGGCATTTTTGAGTGTTTGGATGCACGTCTTTTGTTCATATTCCTGCGCAGTTAAGAGAGAAATTGCCCCCAAGGAAACCACTTGTGTCTTTCTTGGATATGCTCAGTCCGGGTATAGACGCTATGACGTGAAATCCAAGAGACTCGATGTATCCTTGAATGTTTTCTTTAATGGGGGCGCTTCATATTTTCCTTAACCTAATTAATAAGCCCCGGGGGAGAATGATGATGGAGAAGTATTGCGGCCTTCTCCTGTTCATCAACTCTAACCGCATTCTTCTGCAGTTGATGTTACGGATCAGCCTCACGCTTCAAGCAGCTTTGCTCAGCATCTTCCGCCGATTGTCAGCCTGTTCAGCTGACCTCAGAGGATTCCAGTCACCCGGCACAGCATGTTTATTCTCGGCAGCGATTACAGTCTCTTTCCCAGGGTCAGACTACTCCATAAGATCAGCAGTCTAGCCCAGTTGCTTCCCTTTTAGGTTAGGCGCTTCCTCTAGTTAAAGAGTGAATTCAGGAGTTCCAGGCAGGCGATAGGGGCTTCGGGGGGATAACATGAATCGTATAAGCCTGAACCCTATTAGTTATGTGCTTCCCCCTTCAAGAGCTGGGCTACTACCCTAATCAAGTTCTTCCTAGCGTATAGTATTGGGCAGATTGAGTCTTTCTCTAATATAGTACCTAATAGTTAGATTAAGCATTAGGCGCAACTTCGACTATAAAGCATCCCGTTAATCTCTTCTCTTTCTGTCTTCAAGCTTCAAGCTTTTGCCTAGGAGCTCGGATTCCAGTCCTATCGTTAGAAGGCAGCATAGTTGGAATTTCTTCCTGCGGCGAATAAAGGAAGAGAAAGGGCTCTCTAATGCCTTATTTGTACGATATGATGCAAGCAAGGAATCCTATTAGAGTGATGCAAGTCAGCCTATAAGATGAAACCGAAGATACTAAGCCTGGAATCAGTCGCTCTCTATGTCAATTTCTCTTTAGCAAGAAGCCCTGTGAAAGCTATCAGATAATGACTTTATAGAGGTCCCTCGCTGACGCCTTCATTTTGATTTTTTTCATCTCTTTATGATATGCTATCTTCCTTTAGCCAGACTTCCCGCATTACTGTGATCAAGAGGAAGCGCTAAGGTCTATCCTTTCCTTAAGAGTGAAGGACGGATACTGGCTCTTTAGGACTGATAGTAGCTGCTCTTCTGGTAGTATAGCTGGTAGCTCTGGCTTATAGCTGGTAGCTCTGGCTTATGCTAGCTCTCTTCTTTCTTATGAGAGAGATTCGCAATAGGGGCATTTCTCTGTAAGAAGAAGGCCTGTTACAGCTATCAGATATAGGGGATTTACTTCACCTTGAATAACTATCGTTAAATGGCTTTCTTTTCAGCCGCTTTCATATTTCATTAAGGTAGTTTGCTTACTCGGTAATAGCCTGTTAAACCCAGAAAGCCTCTCAACCCCTTGACAGTAGTGGGTTGTGGCCAGCTCAACATGCTGTCAATCTTGCTTTTATCTGCTGATACCCCTTCACTGCTCACCACATGCCCGAAATACTCTAACCTTGCCTGACCGAAAGAGCATTTCGATTTCTTCACAAACAACTTGTGTTGTTTTAAAGTTTCAAACACTATCCTCAAGTGTTGCAAGTGGCTATCTAGGCTGTCACTGTAAATCAAGATGTCATCGAAAAAAACCAGTACAAATTTCCTCATATAATCCATGAAAACCTCATTCATTAAAGCCTGAAATGAGGCTGGAGCATTAGTGAAACCAAAGGGCATAACTCTAAACTCGTAATGGCCCTGGTGAGTTCGAAATGCAGTCTTGTGTATATCATCTTCAAACACCCGAATCTGATGGTAACCACTTCTCAAATCAAGCTTCGAAAATCTCCTGCTACCATGTAATTCATCAAGCAATTCCTCAATTATTGGGATGGGGAATTTCTCTTTAATGGTGATGGCATTGAGTGCTCGATAATCCACGCAAAATCTCCAGGTATTCTTTTTTTTCACCAGCAACACTGGAGAGGCATAAGAACTCACACTTGCCCTGATAATACCACTTAACAGCATCTCCTTGACCTGTTTTTCTATCTCAGCCTTTTGGATGTGGGGGTATCTGTAGGGCCTTACACTCACAGGCTCACTACCAGGTTTTAAGGGAATGTGGTGGTCGTGATTCCTCTTAGGAGGAAAAGGTCAGGCTAGTCGCTAAAGGCTTTGGCTTTACTCAAAGAAAAGACTTGATCCAAGGAACTATACAAGTATGGTGGGAGGCCTAAAGTCTTTCACGTTGACCCGGCCCGACATGACGTTTGCTGTGAATCAAGTCTTTCAGTTTATGCATGCTCCTCGACAAGCTGTCAAAAGAAGACTCCGATACTAAGAGAACTATTTGCGATGGGTTCTTCTACGCAAATAACTCCTATGCAGATGGGGCTGGAGATCCAGACAACGGCTCCTTCTCTGCGTGTAAAGTAAGACAATGAAAAAGAAGGCTTCGCTTTGTTGCGACTGCCGCCGTCTTCGAGTGAAATCTCGTTTTAGTAGTCCCCGTAATGGAGTCTTTCGAGATAAGACTGAGGCTGATTTTTTCTTCGTCGTACGTGACTTTGTCTCAACCGGTAGAAAAGAAGTTCGAAAGAGGAATTGACCTCGAAACTATATGGCAGAAGGGGCATGTTCAACTTCAAAGACCGGTGTCGCATAATCAGACTGAATGAAAGTTAGAATCACTGACAAAGTACTTTGGTCTCTATTTGTCGCTACACAACGAATATTTAGTCTCAAGCTTCCTATACTGGATAATTAGGAACTGCGTATCGCCTAGCAGCTAAAGTACTTGGTGAATTAAAAAAACCAGTGATGCTGATAAGCGCTTACACTTTTTTTAGAATATAGCAAATAGTCTGATTTCTTTCCATATTGCCTATCAACTGACTAAGATTCCATACCTATCTTGGATTTGAACCTAACTTCTCAACAGACTTAGTAGAGTTCACGACCCTTGCCACTATGACTCCAAGAAAGTTTACGAGGTCAGTGAGCAGTGTCGGGCTTTCTTTTACCTCCTTTGCCCATTAGTCCGTAGTTAGGGCTTCTTAAGACAAAATAGACTGATACAATTGCATAAAACCTGTAGTAAGGAATAGTTTGATAAGAACAAGATCGGATAGTTGGGCAGGCGCTGTTAAGCCTTTCGCCTCCTTCTTCTGATCATTCCACTTCTTCTTAGCGGGAACATCTCTATACTGAAAAAGAGGGAACGAAGGAACCGACCAATCATCGTGAAGAGAACAGAGCCAAAGGAGGAACATCTCTCCCACCAGAAGGTGGGAGTGCTTTGACAACCCCAAATCCTGACTGAGACTATTCAATCCGGTAGAGTAGTCGAAGTCAGTGACTAACTGCAGGCATAGAGTAGGAATCCCTGCTATGCTAACAGTTTAGAAAATATTCTTCATGAATATTTAGCATCTATTAACACTACCTATAGGATAAACTACCCTCTATGAAATGATTATGGAGATCCCCTGTATATCAAGTAGTTTCAATACCAATATGATGGGAATGGGTGTATTAGGTTTTACCCTCTCTTGATAAGACTCTCCTCCTGTCTCAACCCTTACATACGGGATTAGCTTATCCCTGCAGGGATGATAAAGTACAAGCTCAGTAACTCCACTTGAGTCGAATTCATTTATTCTAGAATCCGGTCTAAGGATACCTCAGTTTAGGGGATTGATTCCCTGCAAGGCTATCTGTCTACTAGGCACCGGTTGTAGGCTTTTCGCTTTCTAACTCCTTTCACTGGTTTTGATCCCTATTCCCCTATCGTCAAGCAGGCTCAAGTATAGAGCTACTAAACAGAGTCAGTTGGAGAGAAAGAAGTCCCGATCAGGCAACAAGTGGGACTAGAAGCGAGGGCCGCTATTCCGGTTGTTAGAAACCCTAAGCTACTCTCGCTTTCCTTCTACTAGCCCGAAGGAAAATAGAAGAGTATAAAAGTGGAATATCACGAGTGTTCATAAAATGACTCTACACCCTCAATCCAGTATCTACTAATAAGCTTCAAAGCAGTGAAGGAATCCATGAAAGGTCTTAGCTCCGCTTTCACCTCCGAATCGAACCACATCATGGCATAGATATCAACAGAATGAGACTTTGTTGGATTGACCATGATTCTATATACATAGAATGCGATATCCCTATCTAATGGGGTTAGCATATGAGGTTCGAAAGTCTCGTTTTTCATTACAGAGATTTTGCTCAAGGCATCAGATCAGGAAAGATGGGATGAATGAGAACACCGACGGCCTTCTCTCACTTCGCTACGGGCCACCTATGCTTTGCCTTTCTATTATTCTCCTTGGGTCTCTATTGATGTGTAATTGACTGAACTTCCACCTTTGCTAAGTGAAGCAGCTAGGCTCTTATGTTGTAGCCAGGAGCGATTTTTCACGTGGTAACACAAAAAGAAAGAAGGCGCGAGCCGATGGGACGGTCAAGGCTTACAAAGAAGCTTAGAAAGAAGTGTCGTTGTTCGCCGCCACGGTTCTATGTTCAGGGCTCAGCTCATCTGGGATGAAGGGAGGTTTTCTTGATGACATGGCGGGCTCCAAGCTACACCCTTCTCTGCTACCAAATAATAGATCTTCCGGAGAAGACCAAAGCGAACTTGATTCGCGTCTCCTCCTCCATTCTTTCTCATAGACTGATGCATAAAAGAAGTCACTTAAGGAAAGATCCGGTGAATTCGCGACATTAGCCAGCCGCTTAGATACTAAACCCTAATAGCCAATTGCAACCAAGACTTGCGAATACTCATGTTCTTTGGTACCCTGCTAAGGGTGGGTCAATCCTACTAAGAACCATGCTAAGGCTTCGGGCGAGCAAATGAACTAATGGGTGATAGGGGCGTATGAAAGTGACGGAAGATCTGTGTAAGGGCATGCGGAGTTGGAACCTCACTGGCTTGGCTTAAGAATGCAAACTCGCCTTGATAGCCGATTTCATAAAAGATGATTCTTTCGTATAAAAGGTATCCTACCGATCGGAAGTCTTCGTTGGGACCCTTTCAAACATCTTCCTTTTGAAAGAAAGCTAGTATCCTCCCTTACTTCATTTCTTTAATAAGAAAGAGCGCTAGCGAGCTTCTATTCTCTCCGTAAAGTCACCGCCGTACTAGTTATCTTAACCCGAACAACTGGACCTTACCTACTCACTCTTAAAGAAAACGAATGAAGTACCGAGCCGGAAACCTAACTAGGAATCAAACTAGCCTTCTCCCTTATTTCTTTTATGAACTCACTGACTCCTTTTTCCTCTCTTTCTTGTCTCCCCCACTTCGTTCCTTTCCTATTGTTGAGTGAGTCAAGCGAGTCTGTTTCGTTCCTCTTTCTTAAAAGAGTGGCTAATTCCACCTTGCCCTTATTCCGCTTTGGTTGGTTTATCCTCTCCCTTTAGTACATCTCGGGCGATGAGAGAACCTTCCATACTTGTTTATTCAGTAAGGACAGATATTCAGTAAAAACTTATTACCAGACAAAGGACTTCATTCCCAGGGTTCGATCGGACTATTCCGCCTTGGCTGGTTGCTGGTTAGTTTGAGGATTCTCACTTTCCTTCTTCGAGCATAGCATGAACGACGTCAGACATCAAGAACAAGGTACGTCAGTCACTGTCCTGTTAAGGAGCGAAACCACTCGACTGTAAGGAGAGGGCAGGTACGTGTAGTCACTCATAGCTGGCTATATGAGTAAGTACGTACCTACATTGACTACGTGAAAGCAATAAGACTCTTAATCGCTCGTATCCCATACCCATGGGCTACTTCACTGGTACAGTAGATAGTTAAGAAAGAGAGCTTAAGGCGCTAACATATAATCTCTTATATGTAAGGTAAAGGCGTTAGCTCCCCTCGCTTCGCTCGACTTGCTTCGTTTCTTTAGCAGCTACGGAAGAGCTCGCTCGTGAAGGCTCATAGCCAGATCCCTCTCCCTATCTACGGTCGAGTATCTTCTAACCTCTCCTTTCACTCGAGTCACTTCTTTATGCCCTTACACGAGACGCAGATAGCGAGCAGACAGCTAGATTCTTACTGAGAAAACCACCTTTCTTTCTTCATATGGGATTCTCCACATGAGGAGCATTAGAAGGCCATATAGAGCCAAATAGAAAATAAATTATACATTCTCGGGTAGAAAAAGGACCGGGGTTTAGTTCTTTGAAGTCCCCAGAAGGATAAATAAACATTCTTTTCCTCTCTTTCCAGACGTCTCATCCCTTTCTTCTCCTACCTCTTTAACTAGTAGAAAGGTCTCGCCTCCTCTTCCTTTGGTCGAGTGAGTCAAGCTTCCTAGCTTAGCTCAATCATCTTCATTAGCAACTATAGATAGGACTGCGGAGAGGACACCCAGGACCAGAGAGGGATAGCGGGAAGATTATGACGAGTTCAGATAGGCTTTTGAAACTATAGGTTAGACCTAAGATTCGTCGAGGAACTCTAAGCTCCTTAGCTCATGGAACTCTCTAACTCAAGCAGTCTTCCTATAAAGCTACCGTATAGATGTCCTATAGAGTTCCCGTAAGGATGTCTTATAGTGAGTATAGTATGCTCTATTATTCCTTAGCACTTCGCTAAGCGACATCAACCTCAGCACAAGAGCCAATCCTTTAAAGGGAGATCATTCAGAAAGGGAGGGCTAGTGGACAACTTAGCTAAGCCAATCAAATCCCGAAATAAATCCACGATCACGAGGAAATAGTCCACGCTTTGTGCTAGTGCCGCTACCTTTCTCGCCAAAGAAATCGCTTTCTCTTCTTAGAAGGAAGAGGAAAGCATAATGAGCGGTACGTTTCATTTCTTTTTTCTTTTCCTATGGCGTTTTCATACTCACCCCTGAAAGTGAAATAGAGATAGAGAGAATCTATTAAGTTGGAAGGCGGAAAGAAGCATGGGAGCCCCTTATAGATTAGCAAAAACAAAGAAACTATTTAGAATTTATAAATAATATATTGGTTGTTGTTAAGTGAAAGGGGAGGAAACTCAACTAGTCCCAATCTCCATAAGAGGAGCAATACAGGAAGAACCACAGCTATTTCAAATAAGCGATTTTAGCCCTTTCCTTATCAGTCGAGTGGCTTCCGCTCCCTATGTGTTGGAAGTTTGATCGGAAGATAAGTAGGCAAGGAGTGACCACCATCCAGATAGATGCTTTTTGACCCCGCCTGAAAGAAGGAATACGAGGCGCAAAGCGTAGTGGATATACTATTCCTGCTATCTTACTTCCGAGGGAGAAGAAGACGAGTGGTTGAACACTCTCGCATTATGCTTGTAACAGATATGCCAGATGGGAATGAGGAAATCATACTGCCGGTTAAGCGACTACCCATTCATGGGGATATCACACTGCTTATTTCGCGAGTAATCCTTCATATCATGAAAGATAGATAGACTACTGCCTTTTATGGACTTTTGCGACTAAGCATTTCTGATATTCAAGACGAAATTTCATAGATAATACAGATGGTAGCATAGAGTCATTTTATCCAAGCCGTCTAGATGGACCTTTCCTTCTATCTATTTAGATTGTACCCAGTCTAAGTCTGAGTATTCATAAAGGTGCAGTTCGCTTATTCCCATTGATTGAGTAGTTGATAGGACCTCTCTTGGTGGAAGTGAGTAATACTTGACTGGGGGTAACATGTTCTTTACTTAACCAAGGAGGGTTTGGCGTTGATTTTCAATAGCTTGAGCAAAACGGGTTTTTTGCCTAGACAGCATTGATTCCATCATTTGTTGGATATCGGCTAGACTAGCCATGGTAGGTTGAATGGTTTGTTGAATCTGTATGGGAAATAGGAAATCAAAATACATTATAGTTGTGAAAAGGGACATAAGATTTGGCAAAAGGACAACAAGAAAGGGTTGAAGACCTCACACTCATCCTTCTCATAGCACCGACTAAAGACATCACAAGGACTAACAAAAAAAACTAGACTAACCTATACATTTAGGATTCTGAACCCCAACGACAAAAGAACCTAGGCGCGGAGCATTTTCGGGGGCTAGCCTCCTTCCTTCTTACTTGACTTACAATTCGACTCTTTTTTTCTTGAATTTGAATCATTTCCTCTTTATCGCCATTCTTCTGTTTAAGAACTGCGCCCCCTTGCCTCCGGTGGCTATTTGACTAAGGCTGGAAAGAGGTGCTTGCTTTATGAAACTGAAACCTTCTTTCTTTGATTCTTTGATCGGAATACGGATGAGATCAGAAAGGCCATCATTGGGGCAAACGATGCAATAGCTTCGGTTAGAGCAAAGCCCAAAATGGCATAACCAAATGATTGTTTAGCCAATGATGGATTACGAGCCACGGAATGAATCGAGGAACTAAGGACGTTTCCAATACCGATAGCAGCTCCCGCTGAAGCAATTGTAGCAGCTCCGGCCCCTATTAGTTTTCCCATAAATCTTTTTTTAGTAACAAAATGAATCAGAAGTAGGACCAAACTGAGAGTTAGCAGCATAAACAAAGAGGAATTTGTGAATGAGAAATACAAGTTTCCTATCTTCATAGGAATCAATGGGAGAATGGAAAATTGCTCAAGTGGGCTCTGTAGGTCTAGAATCAAAGCCGTCAGAGACTGCCTATGACACAACTCCTCGTACCATCGATGAAAATCAATTGGGCTGTGGAAACCATGTGTGTCATAAAAAATATCATTATACCAATTAGATGCCCTATGCAATTCTCTGTTAAATAGAGAGTCTAGCGTAGACTTGAGCGATTCTTCCCTAGTTCCGTTTACTACTTTTTGTATAGCTTCCGTATAGCTCGGCTGCGGGACGCCGCCGAAAAAATCATGCTTCATATGAATTAATAAATGATTTAAACGGGTTAAGGAAAAAATTGTTGCTGGGTCTGAAGTTTCATTAAGGGTGTAAACAGTGGACATGGATATACTAGTAGCTCTGTCCGCCGCATGAAAAAGCGGGGTACCCTCGAGTACGCCGATGCCCGACGGATCAAGTATCCTACTATCTGAACCGTAAATGCCTTCACTCCCTAATATAATAATACCTTTTTCCCTGGTATCCATTTTTTTGTGTTTTCTGTTCTAGTTCTGATTCTCTTACTCTATCTGAGTAAAGAATTTGTGTAGGCAAGAGAACTTTTGTTGGTTGTTGACCAACGGAAAGAAAGGGAGAAAGAAATGGGATTGTGTCAACAGGCCCCTATTCCGACGAAAAACAGCCCCCGGCCTTGTGATTCTCGTTATAGAATGTAGTGCCCGACAGTTTCAAAGAACGGGTGAAGTCTCGGGATCCGCTCTAGTCGAGTAAGAGATTTCCCCTGTAGAGTAGTCTCCGTATCAGTCCATGGGCTAAGGTGCAATTGCCTTCTTAGAGCCAGTAACTTCGTACTGAAAATTGGAGAAAAAAGAGTTACAGAGGCATCTTCCATTCATATCGATTTTGGTTTTTCTGCACCATATTTTGATCTCCCTTTTCTTCGATCCGGAATTCCCAACAAATCCTTGACTCCTCTAATACAATGGGATTTCACACCTGGCGAATCTTTCACTCTACCTCCTCTTATTAAGACTATAGAATGTTCCTTCGAATTATGACCTTCGCCCGGAATGTGAGCAAATATATCATGTCGATTGCTCAACCGTACTTTGGCTATCTTACGTGGAGCTGAATTAGGTTTTTTCGGTGTTCTCGTCGGTACACGCGGGCGTACTCCTTGCTTCTGGGGACATTGATCCGAAGCTCGAGTACGGTCCGTGCGCCGTTTTTCTTCTCTACCATGACGAATCAATTGATTTAATGTAGTCATCGCTCTTTACTTTTGTCCTTCCCCCCGATTGATTTTCGCCCTATCACTAGTGGTTACTCCCGATCCGAAGCACCCCTTTTCCATTCATAGAGAGATCCAATCGTCAAAATCAATAAAAAGGCCATCATGGACCAAGATCCAAAGGGATCAATCTTGTTGGGAGGTACTGCCCAAGGAAAGGAAAAGGTGACTTCCGGATCAGGGATAATAAATAAAATAGAAACAAGATAAAATCGTATATCAAAACGACTTCTGGCATCACCGAAAGGATCGAAACCACATTCGTAGGCCGACAATTTTTCTGGATAGGTCGAACTATTGGAAGCAAATGGAAAAGGAACACCGAGTGGGATCAAAGAAACTAGCGGACTGATCACTAAATAGATACAAATAGGTGCAAATTCTGACATCACCACAGCCCACTTTGTTTTCTCGCTCCTTGCTCGCGGAGCGGCATACCGAAAAAAAAGGATAGATTTGAATCGATGACTTAAGCCCTTGCGCTATTCCCCCCTGATCGCATCGTAGATAGCAGTCAGAGTCAGTACGCTTTCTATTCTCTTTATATTATATATGAAAATAGATAAGAAAGGAGGGCTGCCGAGGCCCGGAACTTCCCCGAGAGGTTCCTTTCGATACTCTGCGCACAGAAGCGATATCGAACATCACTTATTGTCATTTCTCAATTGATGATACTTCATTTAGCTACTTAATAAGATAAGAAGATCCATAAAAAGATCAAATAACGGAAGGCGGGAGGTCGATTAGGAAAGGAGCTTTTCAAATCAAAGAATTC